AGAAGAATTCAATTCTTGATGAAAAAGGGTTGTCGACGGAGTTAACCATTTCGATAATAGATCCAAATATATTGCTCCTCCGTTAAAAGAAATTCCTATTGATCCAATGAACAAAGTAAATAGTACTAATACAAGTAGAGGAAATAACATAGTATTGCTCGATTCGTGAGGATACATATAAGTGTACCTATTTCTAAAGTAAGTACTAAAGTCTCGTATCTTACTTCTTACATTCTTGTCAATCTTATATATATCTTTTGAAAAAAAACAAACCTTATTCTTATTCATGTTTGAAAAAAAGAAATTCCTATTGACTTTCTTAAGTGTCCCTTTTCCCCATAGAGATATTGAATAAAACGAGCTATTTTTTGTACTACTAAGACTACTATAATCTTGAAAATGAATGCGCAAATACCCATCAAAGGTAAGTAAGTACATCCTAAACATATAAAATGCGGTTAATCCTGTTGTGAACCAAGCTATTAGTGCGAAAATTGGTGAGTACAACCAACTATCGTGAAGAATTTCATCTTTGGACCAAAAACAAGCAAGAGGCGGAATACCACAAAGAGAAAGCGTACCTAAAAAAAAAGTAGTTTTTGTAATTGGAACATATTTTGTTAAACCTCCCATAAGAACCATATTCTGACTTTTCTCTGGTGAATATCCAACAATAGGTTCCATTGAATGAATAATGGATCCGGATCCCAAAAATAATAAAGCTTTAGAATAGGCATGGGTGATCAAATGGAATAAAGCAGCTCGATAAGAACCTATACCTAGAGCTAACATAATATAACCCAATTGAGACATTGTAGAATAAGCTAAACTTCTTTTAATGTCTCTTTGGGCAAGAGCTAAAGTAGCTCCTAAAAGTACTGTTATTATACCTACTAAACAAATGAGATTCATTATGTAAGGTATAACTATGAAAAGAGGAAGAAGCCGAGCTACAAGAAAAATCCCTGCTGCTACCATAGTAGCAGCGTGTATAAGAGCCGAAATAGGAGTGGGGCCTTCCATGGCATCAGGTAACCATACGTGAAGGGGGAATTGTGCGGATTTAGCAACTGCACCGACAAATAAGAAAAAGGCACATAAAGTAGCAAATAAAGAATTGACCCCATTATTATGAATCAAGGTATTCACTATTTGGAACAAATCGCGAAATTCGAAACTACCAGTTATCCAATAAAATCCTAAGGTTCCTAATAATAAACCAAAATCTCCTATACGATTAGTTACAAAAGCTTTTTGACAAGCACTTGCTGCAATGGGTCGTGTGAACCAAAAGCCTATCAATAAATACGAACACATTCCCACTAGTTCCCAAAAAATATAAATTTGTATCAAATTGGAACTAGTAACTAATCCCAACATTGAAGCATTGGAAAAACTCATATGAGCAAAAAATCTCAAATATCCTTGGTCGTGAGACATATAATTGTCACTATAAATAAAAACCATGATTCCAACAGTAGTAATTAGTATTGACATAATAGAAGTAAGTGGATCGATCAAGTGTCCGAACTCTAATAAAAAATCATTATTGATGGTCCAAGACCATAGATATTGATAGGTCAAACTTCCATTTATTTGCTGAATAGACAGATTGGCCGAAAACCACATAGCTATACTTAGTAGTAAAACACTTAGTAAAGCCCACATACGACGAAGATCTTTTGTTGCTGTCGGAATAAGTAGAAGTCCAAATCCTATTGACATAGTAACTGGGAGCGGAAAAAGGGGTATTATCCATGCATATTTATATGTATATTCCATAAGAAAACAAATTGTTCTTTTTTCTTATAATTGTTTCCGATTCACCAATTCTGATCTATTTCGAAAAGAACAAAACAATAAGAAAAAAATATTAAAAAGATCAAATACAAAAATACAAATATGACTTTTTGTTCTCTCAAATATTTGAAATAAGAGTTGCAATTGGTTGGTCAAATATCAAATAATATTATAAAATAATTAGTCAAGTTTCTTACTTAGTTATTAATTAACTTCTAACTTCAAACTATAGAAAAGAAAGATATTTTTGAAATAATATGACATCATATGAGATTTTGAATAATTGGATTTTCCCTTTACATTATATTCTAATTATGTAAAATTATGTAATTTATATTCTAGATTATTCTATATTATATATTTCTATATACTTTGTATACTTTTTAAATCTATTTTTATTCATAATAGATTTTCTTCATGATATATTATATATATATATTATTATAGTATATACTTATTATACTATTTACTTTATTACTTTACTATTTTATTTTCCTATTTCGATAAATTAGATAAATATTTTCTATTACTATTCTGAATATGAAATAGGAATATTTGTAATATTGTATATATGACTCTTATATTCTATCATATATTCTATATGAAAATAGATGAAATAATATTAAAATTACATTACTTTTTTTTTTTATATTCTTTTTGTATATATTCCTTTAAAAAATAAAAAAGAAAAATAAATATACAATACGTATGTAATTATTACATTATGTAAATATCAGAATGAAGATAGAAAATCGAAATCTATTTGTCTATTAAAATAGAATCGTTTTAGAATCTTTTTCTTTTATTCTTTTTTCTTCTATTTGTATGTTATGATATCTTTGAGGTAAATGTATGGAATTAAGTATTAAGTATAGGTAATGACTAATAAAGAGTAATTTATTTTGAAAAATATATGTCTTTCACATACAACGATAAAAATGAGTCACCTACCTTTTGAATGGCAGTTCCAAAAAAACGTACTTCTACGTCAAAAAAGCATATTCGTAGAAATCTTTGGAAAAAAAAAGGATCTTTAGAGGCAGTAAAAGCTTTTTCTTTAGCTAAATCTGTTTCCACCGGACAGTCAAAAAGTTTTTTTGTGCGACAAAAAAAAGTCTTGGAAAAATCTTAATTGACATGTTTCAAAGAACTTCCAAATTTCCATTTTTGAATTGGAAGACAAATGATTTAATTTTACTAATGTATTGTGTATTTTCTTTTTTTTTTTTTTCTCATTTTTTTATATTTTTTATAGTCTTTCTATATTTCTATTATCTTCTATTTTATTTATTTTATTCTATTTATTGAGATTTATATTGATTGATATTGAATTCGTGAGATGTTTTTTTCTTTCCTATGAATTGTGCTTTTCGAAATAGAAAAGCACAATTACGATAGACAAGGAAGAATCTGAATATTTCATTATACTTTATACTAAGGTGTTGGGTCTCGAAATCGTTAGAAAAAAATGATGAATTTTAGACTCCGACTGAGAACGAAACTTGACTGTTTTGGATAAACAAGAGCTAGGTTTATAGTACGGAAAAGTTGATTATTAAAACTGAACTTACGAAGATACTAATTAAATATTATTGATATTGAACATTTCCATATGAATGGAAATGCATCTTTCTTCATTGTTTCCTAAACTCTATTTAATATCGACAATTCAACACGAATTTCCTATTATTATTTAGGGTAAGCCGCCATGGTGAAATTGGTAGACACGCTGCTCTTAGGAAGCAGTGCTAGAGCATCTCGGTTCGAGTCCGAGTGGCGGCATAAATAATATATAAATATTATTTCATATTAAGAATATAGACACAATAGATCTAATAGAATATAAGATATTTAAAATATCTTATTTTATATTCTATTTAATCCCCTCCCCGATTTCAATTATTTAAAAGGGACTCTTCTTTATGATATTTGCGACCTTAGAACATATATTAACTCATATTTCCTTTTCGATCATCTCAATTGTGATTATGATTCATTTGATGAACTTATTAGTCTACGAAATCGAAGGATTACGTAATTCGTCAGAAAAAGGGATGATAGCTACTTTTTTCTCTATCACAGGGTTTTTAGTTATTCGTTGGATTTCTTCGGGACATTTTCCCTTAAGTAATTTATACGAATCATTAATCTTCCTTTCATGGAGTTTATCCATTATTCATATGATTCCGTATCTTGGGAATCATAAAAATGATTTAAGCGCAATAACTGCACCAAGTGCCATTTTTACCCAAGGTTTCGCCACGTCAGGTCTTTCAACTGAAATGCATCAATCCGCAATATTAGTACCTGCTCTACAATCTCAGTGGTTAATGATGCATGTCAGTATGATGCTATTGAGCTATGCAGCTCTTTTATGCGGATCATTATTATCAGTTGCTCTTATAGTGATTACATTTCAAAAGAGAATCGATTCTCTTTTGAAAAACAAGAATTTTTTCAGTTTAAGGAAGTCGTTTTTCTTTGGTGATATGGAATATTTGAACGAAAAAGGAAGTGTATTAAAAAAGACTTCTTTCCTCTCATTTCAAAATTTTTACAAATATCAATTAATTCAGCGTTTGGATTATTGGAGTTATCGTGTCATTAGTTTAGGGTTTACCTTTTTAACCATAGGCATTCTTTCTGGAGCAGTATGGGCTAATGAAGCATGGGGTTCTTATTGGAATTGGGACCCTAAGGAAACTTGGGCATTTATTACTTGGACCATATTTGCAATTTATTTACATACTAGAACAAATCCAAAATTGCAAGACCAAGGCACGAATTCGGCATTTGTAGCTTCTATAGGATTTCTCCTAATTTGGATATGCTATTTTGGGATCAATCTATTAGGAATCGGGTTCCATAGTTATGGTTCATTCCAATGAATATCTAATTCAATAAAATAAACTACACGAAGAATACATAAAAAAAATCGTCTGATACACAATGAACATTTGTGCGAGTTTTTGAGAACCGTTTAAATAGAGGAATTATTCAAATGGTTCTCAAAAACTTTAGATGTATCTCATTACAATTCTAATTCACCCTTCCTTTTTTTTTTCCATTGTACAACGAAGAATCGTGAAAATATGAAAGTCAAATAATTCTAAGACTTTCTTTCCAATTAATGAAAATTATTTCATTTTCATTTATTATTGAATCTCAAAAAAGAATTAGTATCTATAAAAATAATTAGATAATAGAACTTGTACCTTGTCAACCGATAACGGGAGAACGAAATCAGGATAAATACCAATTCCTATTACAGGTAGAAAGATACAAATCGAAATAAATAGTTCTCGTGGTCCAGAATCAATCAAATTCGAGTTTGGAATATTGAATAGCTTGTATCCATAGAAAATCTGACGTAACATAGATAATAAAAAAATAGGAGTTAATATCATTCCAATTGCCATTACAAAAGTAATTAACATTTTTGGCATGAAAAGATATTTTGGGCTGGTAATTATTCCAAAAAAGACTAAGAATTCTGCAACAAAACCACTCATTCCTGGCAATGCAAGAGAAGCCATCGAGAAACTACTAAACATGGTAAATATCTTTGGCATTGGGATAGATATCCCCCCCATCTCTTCGAGATAAACAAAACGTATTCTATCACAACTTGTTCCTGCTAAGAAAAAAAGTGCAGCACCAATCAATCCATGAGAGAGTATTTGTAAAATGGCTCCATTAAGTCCCATGCCAGTTAGAGAACCAATTCCTATAATTATGAAACCCATGTGAGATACGGAAGAATAGGCAATACGTTTTTTTAAATTGCGTTGACCGAGAGAGGTTGAAGCTGCATAAATGATTTGTATTATTCCTACTATAACCAACCAGGGAGATAATCTAGAATGAGCGTGAGCTAATAATTCCATATTGATCCGAATCAATCCATATGCTCCCATCTTTAATAAGATTCCAGCTAAAAGCATACATGTACTGTAATGTGCTTCCCCGTGGGTATCTGGTAACCATGTATGTAGGGGTATCATCGGCGATTTGACAGCATAAGCAATAAGAAAACCAAAATAGAGTATTATTTCCAATGCTGCAGGATACGATTGATTAGCTAATTTTTCTAAATCTAATGTTGGTTCATTGGAACCATATAAACCCATACCTAGAACTCCTATTAAGAGAAAAATGGAACCTCCGGCAGTGCACAAAATAAACTTTGTAGCCGAGTACAGGCGTTTTTTTCCTCCCCACATGGATAAAAGTAAGTAAACAGGAATTAATTCTAATTCCCACATGATGAAAAAAAGTAAAAGGTCTCGAGAAGAAAATGATCCTATTTGGCCACTATACATTGCTAACATCAAGAAATAGAAGAATCGCGGATTTCGAGTAATTGGCCAAGCTGCTAAAGTAGCTAAAGTAGTGATAAATCCTGTCAGTAAAATGGGTCCTATGGAAAGTCCATCGGTTCCCAGTCTCCAGTGAAAATCAAAAAGATTGATCCATTGAAAATCCTCCTTCAATTGGGTTAATGGATCGTCCAATTGGAAATGATAACAAAATACATAGGTCATTAGAAGGAGCTCTAGGATACATATACATAGAGTATACCACCTATACACCTTATTTCCCCTATGAGGAAAAAAGAAAATCGAAGAACCTGCGAATATGGGCAAAACAAGAAGTATTGTTAACCAAGGAAAATAACTCGTGATAAAGACAAGATAAAATTAGACCAGAAAACCCCGTGCTCGGGAGAAGAATAATATATTTTCTTTTCTCGAGTACGGGCTTTTATCGGTAAAGAGGAATCAAACGATTCAAGTGGAGTTTTTTGTCACATATCAATAAGAAAGACCCATGCTGCGAGTTGTTTCATGCCATAAATAAACACGGACACTCAAAAAATCCGTTGGACAAGCGGATTCACATCTCTTACAACCTACACAATCCTCGGTTCTTGGCGCAGAAGCAATTTGCTTAGCTTTACATCCGTCCCAAGGTATCATTTCCAATACATCCGTGGGGCAAGCTCGAACACATTGGGTACATCCTATACATGTATCATAAATCTTTACTGAATGTGACATTGGGTCTATAAATTCCAGTTTTGAACACAAAAGATTTTCGATCTGGTAAAATAAAATCATAAAATGAAATAAATAATAGATTTTCTATTGTAGACACCAGACGAATCAATGATTTATCAAAATTTGAAGAATCAATAGATTTTCTAATCTGTTTATGAGAAAGGGCCAAGATACTTTGATTTCCATTTAAATAACCATGAAATATGAGTTTACGAATTCAATTCATGTTAATTTTACTATAACTATATTCTTATATTTCTATTAATATTAATCTATATATATATAAGATCTTAATTTTTATTGAATTTAGATAATTTCTATATTTTTGTCTTAATTTAATTCAATTTCGATTAAATTTCCTAGAATTTAAAATATCAATTGAGAATTTAGTAGAATTCTAGGAATTCTAAGTAATCCTATTCATATAGAAAATATGAATTTTAATTCTATAAATCAAATAGAAATAATCTAAAATAGTCTAATTCTAACTAATTCTAATTTTCTAATTTAGAATTAATTTTAATATAATGTACTATTTATAATGTGCTATACTAATATATACATTCATATACATATATACATATGAATAATAAATAGATTAATATAAATATAGAAAGATTCTAGTATTCTAGTATATAGAAATAGAAATAGAATTAAGGATATGATGATATCTTATATATCAGATGAATACGTTTGTTATTAGGTTAGTGATAGAATAGGTTATTAACTCTAAATCATAAATCTATATGAAAAAAAAGAAGAAAGAAAATAAATAAGAAAATAATAGAATATTCTATTCTATTGAATTCTAATTAGATTATCTTATTATTCTCAATCTATTAGATTCTATTTAGAATATTCTAAAAGTCTTATGTTTTGATTTCTATGTGAAAATAGAAGTAATTATGACTAATTATTCAGTAAATTCGATTGATTGATACGAGTTGATTTTCTGTTACGATGGATCGACGAAACAATAGCTAGCCCAATAGCTGCTTCAGCAGCCGCAATGGCTATAACAAAGATTGAGAAAATTTCTCCTTTTAATTGCCGACTATCAAATATATCGGAAAATGTGACGAGATTTATATTCACCGAATTCAGTATAAGCTCAAGACACATAAGTGCTCTAACCATACTTCGGCTTGTGATCAGTCCGTAGATACCGATAGAAAATAAATAAACACTTATAAAGAGTACATGCTCTAACATCATTGATAAATTCCTCACCTATCTCGATTCATTTCAATATGAACAAAAATTAAACCGATTCAGTTGACTAGTAGAATAGAAGAATTACAGAACAAAAGAAGATATTCACAGTAGATTGAAATAAAATAGATTAAATCCATTTTCATTCTTTAATTCTAAAAAAGGAAGTTCTTATTTCTTATTATATTAGATTATTGACGAGCCATAGTAATTGCACCTATCAAAGAAACTAAAAGAATTATAGAAATGAGTTCAAAAGGAAGATAAAAATCTGTGGATAAATGAATCCCAATTTGTTGAACGTTACTCATTAAGTCCTGTTCTATAATCTGATTTGATCTTGTAGTCCGAAAAATCCCGGACCATGACGTATCTGGGATAGTAGTCATTAATGAAAAAAAAATACTTGTACAAACCAGTGAAGTGATCCTATCTCCAATGGTCCACAAATAGGAATCATTGGAATATTCCGAACCGTTCATGAACATCACAGCAAATATGATTAAGACATTTATGGCTCCCACATAAATAAGGAACTGTGCGGCAGCTACAAAATAGGAATTCAATGAAATATAGAATAAGGATATACAAACAAGAACCAATCCCAATGAAAAGGCAGAATCAATGGGATTGGTAAGTAATACTACTCCCAGACCTCCTAATATAAGAACTGATCCCAGAAATACTACAAGAATATCATGTATTGGTCCAGGTAAATCCATTATGAAATAAAAGATAAATAAATAAGTCGAAATATTTCATGACCTTACTAAGGGTCCAGTCCAGGAAAGGAACTATTCTTTTATATGATACCTTACTAATTGAATGAAAAAAAATGAATATCATTGGATAGATAAAAGAAAGTTATTTGACTAATCCTACTTTATTCCAAACCAAATCTTAGTAATTGGTAATCGTTCTTGAACCAAGCAAGGGGTTTTTATTTTTTCATTTTCTTTGTTGAATCCATAACTGTTTGAATTGTGTAATCTCCAATTATTGAAATGGGTAACCGACCTAAAGAAATTTGATTATAATTCAATTCGTGACGATCATAAGTGGAAAGCTCATATTCTTCAGTCATCGATAAACAGTTTGTTGGACAATACTCGACACAGTTACCGCAAAATATACAGACACCAAAATCAATACTATAATGAAGCAATTGTTTTTTCTTAATATCTTTTTCAAATTTCCAATCAACAATGGGAAGGTCTATTGGACATACGCGAACACATACTTCACAAGCAATACATTTATCAAATTCAAAGTGGATTCGACCACGAAAACGCTCTGATGTGATTGATTTTTCATAAGGATATTGAATAGTTACAGGTAAACGATTTGTATGGGATAAGGTAATTATGAAACTTTGTCCAATGTACCTTGCGGCTCGTATTGTTTGTTTGCCATAATTCATGAACCCAGTAACCATAGGTAACATATTATAGATATCCATGAATAAAATTTATGTTTCTTTCTCTTGGTTGAGATAAGTTATGAATATAGAATATTCATTATTGTTTTTTCTTAATTTCTTATTTTTATTTATAGTTTATAGTGAAACGAGTTGAAAAGAGGTTGTCAATAATAGATTACCTAGAGAAATAGGTAAAAGAAATTTCCATCCAAGATTTAATAATTGATCCATTCTCATCCTAGGTAAAGTCCATCTTGTTGTGATAGGAATGAACAGAAACAAATAAGCTTTAGCTAATGTAATAAAGATACTAATTGCTATTACAAAGACTCTAAACATTTTATTTATTCCAAAGAGTTCAGTAAGAGATATGTACGGAATAGAAAAATTCCACCCACCTAAGTAAAGAACTGTTACAAATAATGAAGAAACTAATAGATTTAGGTAAGAAGCAAGATAAAAGAACCCGTATTTTATACCTGAATATTCGGTTTGATAACCTGCTACTAATTCCTCTTCTGCTTCTGGTAAATCAAAGGGTAATCTTTCACATTCTGCTAGAGAAGACATTAGGAAAACTAGAAACCCTATGGGCTGACGCCACAGATTCCATCCCCCAAAACCATATTTGGACTGTGCCTCAATTATATCAACTGTACTTGAACTGTTAGATAATTATAGTCGATGATAACATCACTGCTCCCATCGCTATTCCAAAACCGTACATGAAACCTAAGCTTCATACGGCTCCTCTATGGCCACAAAGAAATGTAAGGTAAGGACTGGTTCAGTATTATTGCTCTCCTTGGACCCTAGGTAAATACAATGTAAAGATAAATTGGAGGTTGGAGAGTCCTCAATTCGACCAATAAGATTCTGTCTGCTATAATAAGAAAAAGCACTTCCGAATTGATCTCATCCCTTATAATGATATGATAATGAAAATAATCAAGATTCATCTTTGTTCAGCAATAACTTAATCCTTCAATCAAATACTCGTTATATTCATAAATATAAAGAATTGGCATTAGTTAATGAATCATGATAAGAATTCCCATATGCATATGTATGAAGAAAGAAATATTTTCTTATTATTCCCGTTTTATTCTTTTTTATTCTATTATTGTATTGCATTCTATTTGTCTTGTTCCTGTTCTTCTTTTTGAAAACTAAAAAAAAAAGGAAAGAAAATAAAGGATTAATTCGTTCTTGATAGTCATTTATTTAATAAGTGAATAGTAGCATACTCTAGATCGGAATCGTGGGGAAGTACTACTTGATCGTTTCTACCAACTTCAAGCCCTTATTATGATTCGTTTTATGCAAAGTTTTATGCAAAAATCCCTTTTTTTGATACCTTACATTATTTCTCTTACTCATCCTTTGCGTACTTTGGTGTTCCTAACTGCCCACTTCTTTTTGATTGATCCCCAGTATAGTAATAAATACAGTTGATCTTTTGCATCCGCTTCAAGATATGACGACTAATAAAATAATCTCAATCTTGGGGTAAACAACTTATGTTTACTTCAATTTTCTTCTTGTACCTAGGGAATGAGATTCTTATTGTTTTACTGCAAATTGAGGAGCAGTTTTGTTTCACTCATATAACTATCTGGTTTAATTCATCGAACTGAAATGTTTAATAAAAAAGATGAAGATATTTATTCAAGACATTCAATTTCTTTATCTTCACTTACTTTATACTTTCTAAAGTAAGTATAAAGTTTCTAAATTAAATAAAGAAATTAATAGAAGAAAAAAAATCTTTTTTTTCTTCTTTTATTTCCTATTCATATTTACATATTGAATTCTATTTAGATTGTATTGTATTGAGATTGAAATTCATTTCTTTTCTCTTTTCTAGAAAAGAGATAAAAAAAAAAAGTTCATGTTCCAACGAATCGCACGTAGAGATATTGCTAACACACATAGAGTTAATGGTATTTCATAACTAATCGATTGAGCTGCAGCTCGTAGACCGCCTGAAAAGGAATACTTATTATTTGATCCATATCCTGACATAAGAAGACCAATGGGGACAATACTTGAAAAGGCAATCCATAAAAAAACACCTATACTGAGATCCGCTAAAACAAGGTGATATCCAAAAGGAATTACTAAATAACTTAGTAGAATTGATATAAACCCTATAGAAGGTCCGACCCTAAATAAACGAATATTACCTCTAGATGGAAGAAGATCCTCCTTCAAAAGGAGTTTGGTCCCATCCGCTAAAGCTTGAAGAATTCCTAATGGGCCGGCATATTCAGGTCCAATACGTTGTTGTATTGCTGCAGATATTTTTCTTTCTAACCACACAATGACTAATACCCCCATTGTGATTCCTAAGACAAGGGTTAAAATAGGGATAAAAATCCATATGAGTCCATAGACTTCTTTTAAGGATTCTAATCTATAAAAAGAATTAATAGTTTGTACTTCTGTCGTATCAATTATCATTTCAACGATCAACTTCTCCCATAATGATATCTATACTACCTAGTATCGTCATGATATCAGCCAATTTCATTCTTTTAACTAGCTGGGGAAGAATTTGCAAATTGATGAAACCGGGTGGACGAATTTTCCATCTCCAGGGGAAAACGCTACTATCCCCTATTAAATAAATTCCTAATTCTCCTTTTGGGGCCTCTACCCTTACATAAAGTTCTTGTTTTAACAATTCAAAATTGGGTGAAAGTTTTTTAGTAATAAATCTATATTCAAAATTATTCCATTCGGAATTCTTTGTCCTATGAAAACGTCGGTTTTCTAAATTCTCATAAGGTCCCCCAGGAATTCCTTCTAGAGCCTGTTGAATGATTTTTATGGATTCTTGCATTTCACCGATTCTTACTAAATAACGAGCTAATGTATCGCCTTCTTTTTGCCATTTGACTTCCCAATCAAATTTATTGTAACACTCATAACGATCAACTTTACGAAGATCCCATTGGATTCCAGAAGCTCGTAACATTGGTCCTGATAAACCCCAATTTATTGTCTCCTCCCCACCAATAATGCCCACTCCTTCAACTCGTTCCAAAAAAATGGGATTTCGCGTAATGAGTTTTTGATACTCAACAACTTCTGTTAAAAAATAATCACAGAAATCAAAACATTTATCTATCCAGCCATAAGGTAAATCCGCAGCTACTCCTCCTATGCGGAAATAATTATGCATCATCCGCATACCTGTGGCGGCTTCGAATAGATCATATATTAATTCCCTCTCTCTTAAAATATAGAAAAAGGGAGTCTGTGCACCGATATCGGCCATAAAAGGGCCAAGCCATAACAAATGGGAGGCTATACGGCTCAGCTCCAGCATAATAACTCTGATATAACTGGCCCTTTTAGGCACTTGAACACTTTCCAATCGTTCTGGTGCATTTACTGTTATTGCTTCTGCGAACATAGTAGCTAAATAATCCCAACGTGTTACATAAGGCAAATATTGTATAATTGTTCGGTTCTCCGCTATTTTTTCCATCCCTCTGTGTAAATAGCCCAATATAGGTTCACAGTCAATAACATCTTCACCATCCAGAGTAACGATTAGCCGAAGAACACCATGCATTGATGGGTGGTGAGGACCCATATTGACTATTATGAAATTCTTTCTTGTAGCCGGTACAGTCATATTTTTTTCCTTAATCCATTATTTCATGAATTTCTTAAAATGAAAAATATAAAAAAAATAATAACTGAACTAATAAAAAAATAATGAAAAAAAAAAAAGAACAAGGATAATAATAAGAAACTCAAATAAGAAATTCAAATTTAATTAACGAGTTTTTGGTTCCCGAATATTTAACTGATCCATTAATTTCTTATAACGGACTTTGTTTTTATTTGACAAATAAGTCAATAATCGTTGACGTTTTCCCAGAATTCTTCGTAGACCCCTTTGCGATAAAAAATCTCTTTTGTGCAATTCTAAATGTGAAGTAAGTCTCCGTATCTTACTGGTGAAATGGAATACTTGAAATTCAACAGACCCACTATTTTCTTCTTTTTCTTCTTGTGTAATAACTGAGATGAATGAATTTTTGACCATAAATTAAGATTTCTATCTTTCTTTTCTGTGAATTTTACCGATCAGGAAAAATAATAATATTTATTATGCCAGTTATTTTCATCTAGTATACATCAAAATTGGATTTCATTCATATACTACTTTGTTTTTTCTTTATGTGGTTTATGTTTTGTATATTTGATCCAGATATACAAAACATATATGTATTCACGAAAGAGAACAATTTATTTTTATTTAAAAGGATTCCGCTCTTCCTAGTGAAATTTTATACACTATGAAATCGGCATCATGTATTAGAATGTTACACAGTGTATATATTTCGGCTTTCATCTACCAAATATGTTACACGATATGTAGGAAATCTACTATAAATTTTTTCATTTTTCATTGGAATTGAATTCATTCTGAATTGTGAATACATATGTATTCTTGACATACTGAAACGACTGCTGTTATTGGTATCAAACCAATAGCGATTCATACAAGCTACATCTTCTAATCGATAATTGGGCCAAAGAAACAATTTGAATTTCATGAGATTTTTTCTATCTGTATTAATATGTTTGTCCTCATCCAAAAATTGCCCACAGTTTCTTATTTTGTTTTCATTGCAAAATCTTGTATTTCTATCCACAACATTCAAATTCCGGGAATTGAAACAAATTCGAATTCGAAATTCTCTACGACGTCTGGGAGATAGAATATTTTCAGGAACAAGTAAATCATAATGATTTTTGTCTCCACTCAAAAATATGTTGCTGCGTCCTGCAATGGATTTTTCAAACCCCCCTTTCTCAATATATCTTTTTTTTGTGTATTTTTCATTTGTTTGGTACCTCTTATTATCGACCAATGAAATATCCATAGTTTGATATATAATAGATTTTCCGTCCCTTCGTATAGATAGACAAATTGGTTCAATAATAAATATTCCCTTTCTTATCAATTCTGCAAGAACTAGGTCCTTTTGAATTAGCATTTCATCTAGATTTATTTCACTTCTTTGAATCGAAGATATAGCAATTTCATTTGGATTTATCAGTCTAAGTAGGAGACAATATATCCTGATATTTTTCATTATTTTTTTACTCAAGGGATCAGCCCATCTTAGTTGAAAAAGTAAATATTTTTTCAAAAAGAAATCTAGTTCCATTTCATTCTTGCTCTTATATTGTTTTTTTTTAATACCCTTTTTCATTTCTAATCTTGCGTAATCTTCTTCAACAGCTTTTTTATTTTTTTGTTTTAGTAGATTCGATACAAGATTTCCTTGGACCTGTTGTTCGTTTTCTTCCTGCTTGGAATTTCCTAATTCAAGATCTTTTTTTTTCTTAGATGATTTCTTTGGATTTATGTTAATGTTTTTACTTTTTTCATTTCTAGAAAAATGAAAAAAGAGTGATTTGATTGGGATGATCCAAGGTTGAATCTTATATACATCAAAAAGTAGCACAAATTCTGGGAAGAACCAAGTTTCTAGATTGGATATAGTATCATGATTTGATGCGGTATCATATAACCTTTCTTTATTCATTCCCATGCAATCAAAAAAGTTTCTTTTTTGATTGCATGGTTTGATCTCTTGATGAATTGTAGGATAAAAAAGATCTTTTTTTTCCATTTTTTTTAAATTATGAATTTCAGTCTTAGTCTTTTTCTGAATCTTGATGCCAATATGTGCATTGGCCCAGATCTCAATATTTTTTCTAAAACAAAGATGAAGAATTCTACAATCAAAATATTTTCTATCCAAATTTGTATTCCTATCAATAAGATATACTTTTTCTATATAATCATTACTAGGTATACTTACCAATACATAAAATGATTCAGGTTTCGATGTATTGAAATGATATGGAATTTCTTGGTCCCCGTTTCTTTCTAATGTTGATCCAGAAATGTATAAATTAGGGAGGCTTATGTATTTATATGATAAAAGATCATATCTGTAATGTTTTTTCCATTTTTCTTTTTGACTCATAAATGAATTCGCTGCATAGTCATTTTTTTTCATGGAATCAATGAATTGGTATTTTTTATATAAATCCAATTGGATTGATTCCTTGTTTTGAATCATACGACGTTGATTTATTCTATTTCGCCATTCTTTAGGTACTAATCGAGAACTCTTTTTTTGAGATAAATCGTATTGATAATGACCTTTTAACCAGTTTTTCCATTCGTTCATTACATATGTATGAATTTTCTTATGTCTTGATTTGGAATTAAAGATTCCGTGTATCATACAATAGTCTTTTAGATTATCCTTAAAAAAAGGAGAGCTCCCTTGATATTGAAGCACAGGCCTCAATTGATACTTATTAAGTAATTGGTTTTGTGATATTTTGTAAAATACATATGCTTGGGACAGAGAAGATAAGTTCCAATAAGTATTGGGATTTTGATTGCTATTCTCAGTATTATCAGTATTTGAAAACGATTTTTTTAGAGTCAAAACAAAATTCATTGTATTTTGATTTGTTTCATCAATTCCTTCTTGTTCTTTATTTATTTCATTGTTGTAAATGGATTTATTAAAGATCTTTTTTGTTGATTCAAAGAAAATTTGTGCATTGATCTTAGAAATGGTAATGGTACATAGCAAAATATCTATGTATATTTTTTCAATGAATGATTTGATAAAGTAGTGTGATTTACGCATTAATCGGATATTTTTCCTTTTTAATATTTTCCAAATATGTTTCTGTGATCCCGATCTTTTATTATCATAAATTAGAACTATTTCTTTTTTTTTCTTGTCTTTTGCAGTTCGTTCAATTTGATTCCTTATTTTGATTGTCTTATCAGAAAGATCTTTCATTCTTCTTTCTATTAAGGAATAATTTAACCAATTCATCGTTCGAATTAGAACGGACGATTCGCGAAGAATCTTATTATCCCTTTTTAAATCTTTTTTGTTTTCGTTCGGTTCATATACTTTTTCTTTCCTCAATTCAAATAAGAAAATTGGATTGACTTTCTCCAGTTTTTTCATTATTAGCTTGATAACTCGAACTATTTTGATGCCCCCTTTTGTTTTTTCTTTTATAACTCTTAGAAAGGATTTTCTTTTTTTATTGAAAATTTTTAGAACTTGTAAAAATTGATTTTTCACCTTTTTTTTTCTTTTTTGAAGTTCTTTATAAATAGGTTCAAAAAAGAAAGGTCGTTTTCGGGGAGAACCAAAGGGAAGCTCCGCTTCCATTCCCCAGACTGTTAAAAAACAAAAATTTGTTTTTTTCTCTTTTTTTTTCATTAGATCTCTATGATTAGATCGTGCCTTAGATTTTCTCCAAGGTTTTAGACAGAAAGGATATATAATCTTTATCTGAATACCGTCTATTAACCAATCTTGGGGAAATTCTGTTTCTGATAATTGAACACCATTATAGGTGCATTTAATATGCATTTCTCTATCCCATTCCTGAAAATCCTCGTCCCACTCGGTAGATTGAAATAATAACATAAGGAAAAGGTTTTTGGCTATTATTAATGAAGGCAATATAATGTATTTTCTAAGAAAAGATTGGGTTACTAACATCAAACCTCTTATTACTTGAGTAAATATAAAGGTATCCCAAGCTTCTGATATCTCTATCTGTTCATTTTTATATTTTTTTTCCTCTTTCTCGTTTTCTTCTTTTGTATCTTTATTTGAGATTCTTAATTCTGATTCTTGTTCTCTGCCCATCCAATTTTGAAAAATGAGATTCTTCATTTTGTTGCTATCAAAAAACGAAAAAAAAGATGTTTTGCCTAGACGATCCAAAAAAAGCGGGGAATGTACATTTACTTGAAAGAGGTCCCAAATAACTGTTTTACGTCTTTGAGCGCGCATGGATCCTTTGATTAGATTGCGACGAAAATCCGATTGTTGTGAGTAACGTATCAAAGCCACCTCTTCCGTTTGATCATCATTTTGATAATTGTTACTAGTATTCTGAATACTAGAAATAGAATTTATAT